TTTGCGAATGAAAATCTACATTTGATTTTTTAATATTAATATAAAGGGAAAGAGGTTAGCTTTTTTGAGATACTAGGATACTAGATAGGGGTGGCTCCAATCCAATAAAAAAAGATGGGAAGTTTTTTAGGAAAAAAAAGGGTGGGGCTTAAGAAAAAAGGAAATAAAGTTCCAAGGACAAGAAAAGCAGTTTAGTAGTACGTAAGAAATGCATCTATTTTTATATCATTTTGCATTTTGGCGGTATGGCCGAGTGGTAAGGCGGGGGACTGCAAATCCTTTTTCCCCAGTTCAAATCCGGGTACCGCCTAATCAAAAAAAGCCTTGAAATCCCCTCTTCGGCTGATAAAAAATCGCCAAATTCCTTTTCAGCAGAAACGGAGAAAACAGGCTGTTGGTACTTGTTTGATTCAAATAATCGAGTGTTTGATGACTGGACCTTGAATTAGAGAATTAGATTGGACACCTTGGTAGGAAATTGAATTCAATCAATTCCAATACTTGTGGCAAGGCGGGAAGATCCTTTATACAGATACACGATATATGGCGGACTCACACGAATCTAGGAATGCTCGGGTATCCAATCAATATTCAATTGGGGGACTAATTCAAATTAAATTTGAATTTAAATTGGAGTATCGGTAAAAGGTACAAATTGGGTTAACAAATTAGGTTAAGTAGGCATTTAGATATCGATTGTTCTTTTTATTCTTTTTCCTTCTGAGGATTAAGAAAAAAATAGACCTTAGTATTACTAAATGTTCCATTAGTAACATCCCTTCGAGAGGTTACTACGTATTTTGTTTTGCTTATGTTTTCCCTTTCAGGATTCGAAATGATATAGGAATCCCTTTCTAGAATGAGTGGTTTTTTTTTGTTTAGCAAGAGTTTTCGACCAGAATACCCTTTTTTGACTATGTTCTATCGATTCGACTATACTATTAGTAGTGAGTAACAATAGAATACTTCCTTGATAGTTATAGAGATAAGGGGGCATAATTCACATGGATATTGTAAGTCTTGCTTGGGCTGGTTTAATGGTAGTCTTTACATTTTCCCTATCACTTGTAGTGTGGGGAAGAAGTGGACTCTAAGGGTATTACTAATTAAGTTGAGGAATCGTGCTATATGAATTGTTTTCTAGATCGTTCTGCAACGCGTTTTGAACTCTAAAGAGAATCCAAGGATCTTCATTTTTATTTTAAATTCCATTATATTCGAATCAAGTAATGTATTCTCTAAATCATACTCTTTCTCTCAAAGAGATACTTCACTGCTTCCTTTCTTTGTATTTGTATTTTGAAACGGATCTCTATGCTAGGAACTTTTTTCCAACAAAATTCTTCCGAATTTCAATCAACAAACTCTTAGCAGGCTTAGAGACGGATACGTAGGACGACCGGACCCCTCTTTTTTTATTATTCTTTTTTCTTGAGTTGTTTCTCTCTTTATTGTTCCATTACTGCTCAAAGAAGAATTTATTTTATTAAGTGCATATGTATTTTCTATTCTATTTCTATTCTATGAAAAATGGTATATATTTGGTGATTATCGAACAAGATACTATAGATAAGAGTAAAGTGAGTCACATATTGCACATTTAACACACCTTTATCTAAATTATCTTATAGAAATTTGATCGATTTATGCTTTATCGAATCACATTTCATAGCACGGTTGGGGCGGTACCGTTAAAAATCTTACTCTTCCCTTTCAAAATCCGAGAAGTGCCCGCGAAACTACTCAATCAATTGAAGGTTTGCTAATGATTACTATGCACCCCTATCTTTTTTACTTCATTGATGGGATTCCTTTCTTTTGATAGATACCAGGATTCCTAGTTAAAATCATATATATAGTCATTAGAACCCTAGGACATAAGAAGAAAATTATTCTTTCAGATTGATCAAAACAAAAACAAATAAATATAGAAAATAAAAATAAATAGGCTGAGATGATATATCAATTCCATGTGTGGGATTGCTATCCACATATGCAATACACGAAGATAATATGTTTAATCCTCAGTTAGATTAAACACTAAAATGATACTAATATGGAGATCGTATGGTAGAAAGATTCATCTATTTCTTTCTACTATACGATTTATATACTGGATACTAGGAATTGTAGTCGTCTTATTTCATTTAAGGTTTAAGATGCGAAATTTTTTTCCGTTTATTTCGTGAATTCTTGAATTAAAAAAAGTTTACTCCGTTTAATTCAAATTAATTATTTTGACTGACTGTTTTTACATAAATGATAAGTAAAAAGGCGGTAGGAACTAGAATGAATAGTGCAGTAGCAATAAATGCAAGAATATTTACTTCCATAATCGAAAATCAAATTTCACAATAACCCGGGATTTAATCCCATTTTAATCCCATAGAGATGACAAGTCCTTCCCCTTTCAATTCAATGGATGAATTACCCCTCGATGGTTTTGAATCAGATCAATATCATGAATAACAATAGCTGAACTCTGAAATGAATTCGTCGTCAAAAATGGAATAGTATAACATAGGAAGTTCGTTTAATCATACCGAATCCCAACTTGGATTCCCGATCAAAAAAAAAAGTCCTTTATTTATCATTCATTTCTGTTCTTTTTTTTTTTTATTACCTTACATCTACCGTGTATAATTATCTGATGAAGTATCATATTATCACCTTTCCAATTCCATTATTCACACAGTTCCAACCTCAACTAAGAAAAAAATCACTTCCGTAGATTATTACCACTGGGAATCTATATCAAAAACTCAGTATGCAATTTGAAAGAAATCCATTTTTTGATTTAATTAGTAATTGAGGTTCTAAAAAAAGGAACCAAAAAGAGATATTTTTTTTTAATATTTCAAAATAAAAAAAGCATTCTATCCCATCCTATCCGCGGAATTTTTTGACATCTCTTTTTATTGGGAATTCCATTTGTTTTGTGTCCCCTTCAAAAAAATAGAGGACTCTGCTGCATTCCATGGATCTGGAACAGTCGATAAAATACATCTCGTCTTTCTTGAAATGCTTACTGAAATGCTAGAACTAATTGGACTAACCTGCCAACATATTCTTTTGTTGTACGAAAAGGGAAGAAAAGAAGAAGTATCCCTCCTTGTTTTGGGAATGAAATTTTCCAACCTGTTTCCCGTTCATTGTTTGGAAAGAATAGATTAATGTATTTAGTCGATCTGACGGGACTGACGGGGCTCGAACCCGTAGCTTCCGCCTTGACAGGGCGGTGCTCTGACCAATTGAACTACAATCCCCGGGAAATAAATAGGCGATCTAGCGGAAATTTTTATTTTTTTATCTCCGTATCGAGTATTTTGTTTTGTAAGGAGGGGGGGTTATACCCTCTCATGGTAGATTGTCGAATTTTTGGGCCGAGCTGGATTTGAACCAGCGTAGACATATTGCCAACGGATTTACAGTCCGTCCCCATTAACCGCTCGGGCATCGACCCACAAAGAATCACTTTTAGGCTTTTTGGTAATAATCCATGATAAACTTCCTTTCGTAGTATACCCTACCCCCAGGGGAAGTCGAATCCCCGCTGCCTCCTTGAAAGAGAGATGTCCTGAACCACTAGACGATGGGGGCTACTTGCATAACGGCTATCATACTATGATCATAGTATAAATATTTTTTTTTTTTGTCAATATAGTGGAATGCTATGATTAAATAATAATGGAATGTTATGATTAAAGATTAAATACAAGGGGTTTTTCACCTTTCCTAATTCTAGAGACTTTTTTGGTTTGTGATTCATATTCCTGAATCATTCGTTAGAATCGATATTCTCCACTATATTCTATATATAAAGATATATCATTTCGTCTAATAGAAAAACCAAAGGAAGGGGAAGGTTTTGTAGGGAGTCCTTGGTACAACGGGGGGTTAAGTTCTATTTACTTCGCTTTCATTCTTTCATTCATTGATTCATTCAATGTTAAGGTGGGGTATTCTTATCTCAAAAGGACATTAACAAACGCTATATTTAGTAAGCATGCTTAATAAGCATGATTAAGAAATCATCAAATTTTTTGAGTTCGAGGGACAGTACAAGTATAATCTCTTCATTCTAGGGTTTGATTAAATATCATAAAATTTAGGTCGGTGTAGATGTAAGTGAACTTCATTTTTCTTCTCGATTCAGTCAATAAAAATAAAGTAATGCGCCTTGGTCTTGAAACAATTCATTGGATTTTATCCCAGATTTACTAGGTAAATCTATTTTAGTATATTCAAGATTTTCTTATTGAAGACTATTATTCAAGAATAAGACACTAGCAATCGAGAGTCTACTGCTGCTGTCTGTACTTCTGTATTCTGTATATATATATTCTGTATATGATATGTAATATGTATGTAATATAATACGTACATATAAATATATTATCGACATAGTGATCCATTTAGGAATTCAATGAAATAAGCCCCTTTAACTCAGCGGTAGAGTAACGCCATGGTAAGGCGTAAGTCATCGGTTCAAATCCGATAAGGGGCTTTGGACACAATACATTACATTTTTATTTTTATTATACTGAGTTATAATTGGCGTATTTATAATTGGCGTATAATAATTAGCAAGTAAAACATTTGTTCAATCAATTTGAATTATTATGAATAATGATAAGTTACCTCTTGAATGAACAAACTACATAGTCCTCTTTTCCAGTGTATCAATCAAATCCACGGGAAAGAGTAGAAAGGAAAAAAAGAAAAAGTAAGTGGACCTGACCCGTTGAATCATAACTATATCTGCTATTCTGATATAAAAACTCGATAGAGATGAAATTGGAACCGTTGATCCTTTTTTTATTTCATTTCTTTGACTCCGCAAGAATTTATGGATATTTCCCATTCAATCTTCTTATTCCTATATTTTATGTATATAGATATAGTAGGAAAGTAGGAAGAAATTGTTATTCCGTTCCTAAATGCTTTTTTTAAAGCCACAACAGAACAGAAGAGCCACTGCTACTAGCTCTCTTTGATTA